GCTGAAGATAATAATAAAAATATGTTATTATAAATTAGATTCTTTAATATGACCATAGAACAATAAGATTTAATAAAAAAAAGTATAAATAATTTGATTATTTGATTAATAGGAGGCTTTTTACGTGAAAATAGCAGTTTATGGTAAAGGTGGAATTGGTAAATCAACAACTAGTTGTAATATTTCTATAGCTTTAGCGAGACGTGGAAAACGAGTCTTACAAATCGGATGTGATCCTAAACATGATAGTACTTTTACTCTTACAGGGTTTTTAATACCAACAATTATTGATACTTCACAATTAAAAGATTATCATTATGAGGATGTTTGGCCCGAAGACGTTATTTACAAAGGTTATGGAGGAGTCGATTGTGTAGAAGCAGGAGGACCACCTGCAGGAGCTGGCTGTGGAGGCTATGTCGTAGGAGAAACTGTAAAATTATTGAAAGAATTAAATGCTTTTTATGAATATGATATTATTTCATTCGATGTATCAGGTGATGTAGTTTGTGGCGGTTTTGCCGCCCCATTAAATTATGCTGATTATTGTATAATTATAACAGATAATGGATTTGATGCATTATTTGCAGCTAATCGTATTGCTGCTTCAGTTCGAGAAAAGGCCCGTACACATCCACTTCGATTAGCGGGACTAGTGGGAAATAGAACATCAAAACGAGATTTAATCGATAAATATGTCGAAGCTTGTCCAATGCCTGTATTAGAAGTATCACCTCTTATCGAAGATATTCGAGTATCTAGAGTAAAAGGCAAAACATTATTTGAAATGGTAGAATCACAACCTTCTCTTAATTATGTTTGTGATTTTTATTTGAATATAGCAGATCAAATTTTGTCACAACCAGAAGGGATTGTGCCAAAAGAAGTTCCAGATCGGGAATTATTTAGCTTACTATCTGATTTTTATTTAAATCCTATTGTGGAGAATCAGGAAGAAAAAAAGCATAAAGAAAACTCACTGGATTTTACAATAATTTAGAATTTAATCTATTTTGTTCATTTAGTTAAGGAATTATATCTATGTCAAATAAAATATCTGAAACTCTCACTTTTGAATGCGAAACAGGTAATTATCACACGTTTTGCCCTATTAGTTGTGTAGCTTGGTTATATCAAAAAATTGAAGATAGCTTTTTTTTAGTGGTAGGTACAAAAACATGTGGTTATTTTTTACAAAATGCTTTAGGAGTTATGATTTTTGCGGAACCTCGCTATGCCATGGCAGAATTAGAAGAAGGAGATATTTCAGCTCAATTAAATGATTATGAAGAATTAAAACGACTTTGTCTTCAAATTAAAAAAGATCGAAATCCAAGTGTTATTATATGGATCGGTACCTGCACCACAGAAATAATAAAAATGGATTTGGAAGGCATGGCACCCAAACTAGAAAATGAGCTTGGTATACCAATTATAGTAGCACGAGCAAATGGACTAGATTATGCATTTACTCAGGGAGAGGATACTGTTTCAGCTGCTATGGCACATCGTTGCCCAGAACAAATTTTATTAATTGAAAGAAAAAAAGTAATACAAGATTCAAATATACAAAATTTCTTTTCTTTTCTTTCTCTTGAAAAAGAAGAAAAAACAATTAATAAAAATAAAAATTTTGAAAAATTAAAAAAAAATCCTCCATTAGTTCTTTTTGGTTCTTTACCTTCTACTGTAGCTTCTCAACTCAGCTCAGAATTGAAACGTCAATCTGTTCAAGTATCAGGCTGGCTACCAGCTCAAAGATATACTGATCTTCCTTCTTTAGGTGATCAAGTTTATGTATGCGGTGTTAATCCATTTTTAAGTCGTACAGCAACAACTTTAATGAGACGTCGTAAATGTAAATTAATAGGAGCACCTTTTCCTATTGGTCCCGATGGAACGCGAGCTTGGATTGAAAAAATTTGTTCCGTATTTGGAATTCAAACCGAAGGTTTAGGAAAAAGAGAAGAACAAATATGGGAAAATTTAAAAGATTATTTAGATTTAGTACGCGGAAAATCTGTCTTTTTTATGGGAGATAATCTTTTAGAAATATCATTAGCTAGATTTTTAATTCGTTGTGGAATGATTGTTTACGAAATTGGTATTCCTTATTTAGATAAACGATATCAAGCAGCTGAATTATTATTTTCACAAAATACATGTAAAAATATGTCCATACCTATGCCACGTATTGTTGAAAAACCTGACAATTATAATCAAATACAACGTATGCGTGAATTAAAACCTGATTTAGCAATTACTGGTATGGCGCATGCAAATCCTTTGGAAGCAAGAGGAATTAATACCAAATGGTCTGTTGAATTTACTTTTGCTCAAATTCATGGTTTTACAAATGCAAGAGATGTTCTTGAACTTGTTACCCGTCCTTTACGGCGTAATAATAATTTAGAAAATTTAGGTTGGAGTAATTTAACAAAAAAAGAAACAAAAAATAAAGTTTAATTAAATACTTTATTTTTTAATAATTTATTATAATTAACCAATTATGAAATTTAATAAATTATTTTTTATTCAGTTAATTAACTAATAACTGAATAAAAAATAATTTATTAAATTTAACTTTTTACTTTTTTTATCCCTAACAAAATTAAATTAACTTTTTTTATTTTATCCTACTTCTATGCCTTCAAGGAAGAAAATATTTTATTATGATAACAAACATTCCCTTACAGCTTTGTGTGCTATGGGCTTCAATATTATCATGGATAAATATTTCAAGTCCGTTGATTTTATTTGGACTATATTATGGATTTATTACAACACTGCCTATTGGCCCTTCTCAAATCTTATCTATACGAGCTTTTCTTTTAGAGGGAAATCTAAGCGGTACTATAGCTCTAAGTGGTTTAATTTTAGGACAATTAATAATATTTTTATCGATATATTATTCACCTTTTTATATAATATTAATAAAACCTCATACAATAACTTTATTAGTTCTACCATATATTTTATTTTATTGGTATAGAATTAAAGACCTTTTGGATTACCAATCTCTACGGCCCATAAGTTCAATTAATGATCCTCGAATTTATAAAGTATTTTTTGATAGTTTTATTTTTCAATTATTAAATCCTGTTCTTTTACCAAGTTCTGTATTAGCTAGATTAGTCAATCTTTTTTTTTTTCGCTATAGTAATAATTTTCTATTTGTTTTAAGTTGTTTTTTTGGTTGGTTAAGTGGCCACTTCTTTTTCTTGAATTTTATAAAAATACTTTTAGTTCGTATCGAACAAGATTCACCTGTACTTTATCTTTTAGTAAAACGTGTTATTTATCGAACATTTAGCATCTTCATTTTGGCATATTTCCTACTCTATTTAGGCAGAGCTCCAGTACCAGTATTTACTAAAAAATTAAATGACGAATTTCAATTTAATCAACAATTAAAATTTTTGTGGTTAAATAAACCCTGGCCTACCTTTTTTTTTGATCATCGTCGATGGAATCGACCATTACGCTATATTGAAAATAGTCGATTTAGTAATAGAAGCCCCGTAAAAAAAAAAGTATCGCAATATTTTTTTGATATATCTATAAATGATGGAAAACAAAAAATATCTTTTACAGCTTTACCAAGTTTGTCTATTTTCGAAAAAGATTTAAAAAATTATTTAAATATTTCAAAAAACCCCGTTTTATCTAATAATTTATATACAGATTGGATTGATAGTAAAAAAAAAAGAAAAGATAATTTATATTATGAGTTAAAAAATAGACTTGAAGCTTTAGACAATGGCTTTTTTATAAAAGACGTTATAGAAAAAAAAACTGGTTTATCTAATAATGAAGGAAATAATTTAACAAAAAATTACGATCCTTTTTTAAATGGATCTTTTCGCGGAAAAACAATAATATATAAATCTCCTTGGCTTTTAATAGAAAATCTTTATAAATTAAAAAAAAACAAAAAAATATCATATTTATCAAAAAAAGAAAATAAACTTAAATTTTGGATTTCTAACCAATGGAGAGAATTAGAACGAAAAAATTTACCATTACCTTGGGAACCACTAAATAAAGATGCACGTCGCATTTTAATCTTACTTATTCAGGGATCGAAAAATAAGAAACTTGAAACGAAATTACAACAAATTTACTTTTCAGAAGAACAATCGCTTATTGATTCAAATAAACAAAGCACTTTTTCAAATTTAGTTACAAAATCAGATAATAAACTTTTTTTAAATAAAAAATTAACTAGAACATCATATTTTAATTGGGAACTTGTTTTAAATTTATCTACTCGACAAAGAACTTTATATTTTAAACAATTAGAACAAGAAAAATGGCAAGTACTAGAACGCTCTTGGAAAAATCTCTGGTTAAATAATTTAAGTAATGTTAATCAACTAAATAAAATTATTTTTTTATTAAAAAAAATATTTTATTTTAATAAGAAATTTCGACTTCAAGAAATTTCGAAAGAAATGCCACGATGGACATCTAAATTACGAAATGATAAATTTGATGTTATAGCTGGTGGAGTTACTGATATTCGTCAAAGAAAAGTAAAAAATTTAGGATATCTTATAAAAGGAAAAGATAAAAGAAGAAAAATTGTAAGACGTTTTTCACAACAATCTGATTTTCGTAGGAAATTAGTAAAAGGTTCTATGCGTGCTAGAAGACGAAAAACATTAATATGGAAAATTTTACAACTTAAAACGCATTCTCCGTTTTTTTTACGAATAAATGAAAAGCATATTCCTTTTGAATTTTCATTAAATAAATTTAATTTAATTTATATAAAAAATATTTTTAAAAACCCTATAGAAAAACGGAAACAAATAATACTTTTTTCAGCTGGAAATGATCTTGGTATAAAAAAAACAAAAGCAGATCGTCTTGCAATAGCAAATAGATGGGATTTTCCATTAGCGCAGTGGGGCAGAAGTTGGTTATTGATCATTCAATCACATTTTAGAAAATATTTAGTATTACCTATATTAATAATATTTAAAAATATTATTCGTTTGATATTATTTCAAACTCCTGAATGGAGTGAAGATTGGAATGAGTGGAAGAAAGAAATTTATATAAAATGTACTTATGATGGTACTGAAGTTTCAGAAAAAGAATTGCCCGAACAATGGCTTAGAGATGGTCTTCAAATAAAAATTATATATCCTTTTAGTTTAAAACCTTGGCATAATTTACGATTTGAAAAAAATAAAGAAAAAAATATATTGAATTCTTTAAATAATGAAGAAAAAATTTCAAATAATTTATTGAATGCTAATAAAAGTTTTGTTAAAAATAGAAAAAAAAAAATTAATTATAGTTATTTAACAGCTTGGGGTTTTCAAACTAATGCACCTTTTGGGGATATTAAAAAGAAGTCTTCATTTTGGAAACCAATTCGTAGAGAATTGGTAAAAAGATGGAAAAAAAATATTTTATTAAAATTTAATAAAATTTATTTTAATTTTTTGTTTCTAAAAAAAAAAATTACCATTAATTTTGTTAATACTAAATTAATTGATAGAAAATTGAAAAAAAAAATAAAGTTAGATACTAAAATTAAAAATAATTATGAACTTCCTTTAGATCATAATGAAAATAATAAAAATTTAAAAGAACAAATTATATCTAAATTTAACAAAAATATTTTATCAGAAAATCAAATTAAAAATAAATCTAAAATTTTGATAAATATTAAAAAATTAAAAAAATTGAAAGATTTAAAAAAATACAAAATTGAAGAAATAACTGAAAAAAATGGTTTTGATAAAATAAAATTTTCTAATAAATTAGAAGATAAAAATGAAGTATATATTAATAATAAAAAAAAAATTATTGAAATTAAATATAAAATTCGAAAATATTGTAAAAAAAATATTGAAATAATAAAAAAATGTTCATACTTAATAAATATAAATTTTAATAGAATAAATAAAAACGTTTTAAATTTATATATTTATTTTATTCGATTTAATATTAATTTGATATTAAGAATTAAACAAAATTTAATAAGAAAAAATTGGAATTTATCAAAAAATTATCAAATTGATTATAAAAAAGATAAAATTAGTTATGAATATGTAAATAATTTTAATCAAGAAAATATTTTGTTAATGTCTCAAGCATACTTATTTCATAAAATTTGGCAAATAAAAACAATAAACAAATATAATTTTAAAGATTTATTAAAAAATTGGACATTAAACTTGATTTTGAAAAAAGAAATAAAAAACAATTTAAAAAAAAAAGGAATTTTTCCTATAATAGAAATCAAAAATTTGAAAGAAAAAAATTTGAAAAAGTTGTTACAAAAATTTAAGAGATATAATATATCTTCACAAATATGGTATACGATAATACCGAAAGAATGGAAAAATAAAGTTACTCATCAATGGATAAACAAAAGAAAAAAAGACTTTAAACTTTCAGAAAAACAAACAAAAATTTCAGTTTTATCTAAAAAAATAAAATTTTCTTATAAATTAGTTACAAATCCTTTATTAGAAAAAAAGAAAAAATTAAATAAGCAATATCAATCTAATTATTTATGTTATAGCTATCTTGACTTTGAAAAAGTACCTGATTTTATGAAATTAGCAAAAAACAAAGAAACTATATTTAATACAGAAATTTCACAAACATTAAAAAATAAAAGAAATATTTACATTAAATCTAATTTGGTTCTATGGTTAATTCCACCATTTATAGAAAAAAAAAATGTGACTAAAATAGAAAAAATAGACATACCTAAAATTTCTTTATTGAAGCAAAAAAATAAAAAAAATATTCAAAATAAAAAATTACTTCGCGAAAGAGAGCGCCATCAAACTATTCGTCAATGGAAATGGAAGTCAAAAAATGTAGAAAAAAATTTTAAAGAACTAGGAGATATGGCTTCTCTTATGACTTTTATGCAAGATCAAGAAAATGTTATTTCACTTTCTGCTAAAATGCGTGAAAATTTAAATTTATTTCGCCTTCTTTTTTGCAGAGATGTAGGTATAAATAAATTAACAATTAATTCTGAGCATCGTATACCACGTGTACTCGATGATGAAATTTTAATGTATAAAGTAGTAAGCGCTTTTTTCAAATCAAAAGTAAGATTTAAAAAAATTTTAAATTTTAAAAGTTTAAATGAATCTACATCACGGATAGATTTTTTTCAAAATAATATAAAAACAAGTTTTAAGTTAATTAATCTTGAAGATATTATGCTTTCAAGACATTGTAAAGAATTAAAAGTATTAAATCTTTTATATTTAAATAAAAATAAAACTTTTAATTTAGATAAATATTTTGTAAAAAAGAATGAAGAAAAACTAATAAAATTACATAAAATTCGGGATAAAAATAAAAGTTTAACAATTAAACATTTTCTTTGGCCTAGTTTTCGATTAGAAGATTTGGCATGTATTAATAGATTTTGGTTTAATACAAATAATGGAAGTCGGTTTACTATGTTAAGAATTCGAATGTATACTTAAAAATTTTTAATTGTTGAGAAATTCTTGGTTATAACCAAAAATTTCTCATTATTTCTATTTTTTTATAATTTTTTTTTTAATTTTAAGTTTCTATTTTTTTTTTATTTATAATAATAAAGAATAAAGACCATTAATTAACTATAATCTATTATTAATTATTTTAAAATAATATAATTTAGGAGCAATACTTTTATGTCAAAAAAACTATTTATTGGTTCATCACTATTTTCTAAAGAACAAACAGGATCTATGGAATTTCAAATATCACATTTAACTAATAGGGTTTTAAAACTAACAGATCATTTAAAATGGCATGGCAAAGATTATTCATCTCAAAGAGGCTTATGGAAAATCTTGGGAAAACGTAAGCGTCTTTTAAGTTACTTATCGCAAACAAATTTAACAAGTTATGAAAATTTAATAAATAAATTAAATATTCGTAAATTAAAAATTCGTTAATATTTTTATATTTTTAGATATTTTTTTATAATGAATGAAAAGGAGTGTTATATATGACCATGCTTGCTATGAAAACAAAACCTATGATAGTAAGTATGGGTCCTCATCATCCATCAATGCATGGTGTTCTTCGACTTATAATCACTTTAGATGGGGAGAACGTTATTGATTGTGAACCTATATTAGGTTATTTACATAGGGGTATGGAAAAAATTGCTGAAAATAGAACAATTGTTCAATACCTTCCGTATGTTACAAGATGGGACTACTTAGCTACAATGTTTACGGAAGCTATAACTGTAAATGCACCAGAGAAACTAACAAATATTCAAGTTCCAAAAAGAGCTAGTTATATCAGAATTATTATGCTGGAATTAAGTCGTGTAGCTTCTCATTTATTATGGCTTGGACCTTTTATGGCTGATATTGGTGCGCAAACCCCTTTTTTTTATATTCTAAGAGAAAGAGAAATTATATATGATTTATTCGAAGCAGCTACAGGCATGCGAATGATGCATAATTATTTTCGTATTGGAGGGGTCGCTGTCGATTTACCTTATGGTTGGATAGATAAATGTTTAGATTTTTGTGATTACTTTTTACCCAAGGTTGATGAATATGAAAAGCTTATTACACAAAATCCTATTTTTTTGAAACGAGTAGAAGGTATAGGGATTATTGAAAGAGAAGAAGCTATAAATTGGGGTTTATCCGGACCTATGTTACGCGCTTCGGGAGTTCAGTGGGATCTTCGTAAAGTAGATCATTACGAATGTTATGATGAATTAGATTGGCAAGTACAATGGCAAAAAGAAGGTGATTCATTAGCTCGTTATTTAGTACGCGTTGGAGAAATGAAAGAGTCGATAAAAATTATTCAGCAAGCGTTAAAATCAATTCCTGGGGGACCTTACGAAAATTTGGAAGCTCGACGGTTTCAGCAAGGAAAAAAATCAGAATGGAATAATTTTGAATATCAGTTTATTAGTAAAAAGCCTTCTCCTACATTTAAACTACCAAAACAAGAGCATTATATTAGAGTAGAAGCTCCCAAAGGAGAATTAGGTATTTTTTTAATAGGAGATGATAGTGTTTTTCCCTGGAGATGGAAAATTCGTCCACCCGGTTTTATTAATTTGCAAATTCTTCCTCAATTAGTAAAAGGAATGAAATTAGCAGATATTATGACAATATTAGGTAGTATAGATATTATTATGGGAGAGGTTGATCGTTAAAATGATTTTTACTACTAATTTCAAAGAACAAGTTATTAATCTTTTTTATTCGTTAAGTTTATCTAAAGAATTTTTTGATTTATTATGGGTTACTTTTTCAATTCTCCTTCTTTTATTAGCAATTACAATAGGTGTATTAGTTTTGGTATGGTTAGAAAGAAAAATATCTGCAGGAATACAACAACGTATTGGACCTGAATACGCTGGTCCTTTAGGAATAATTCAAGCTTTAGCAGATGGTTTTAAATTATTATTAAAAGAAGATATTATTCCATCTAAAGGAGATATTTTATTATTTAATATTGGGCCAGCAATAGTTGTTATACCAGTATTTTTAAGTTATTTAGTAATTCCTTTTGGTCATAATATTATTTTAGCCGATCTTAATATAGGTGTTTTTTTTTGGATCGCTATTTGTAGTATCGCTCCTCTGGGACTTCTCATGGCGGGATATGGATCTAATAATAAATATTCCTTTCTAGGTGGTCTTCGAGCAGCAGCTCAATCTATTAGCTATGAAATTCCTTTAGCTTTATGTGTATTATCTATATCTCTACGTGTGATTCGTTAAAATAATTTTTCAAATTCAATTTTAGTAAATAAGTTTCTTTCTTATTTTAACAAAAAAAAAACTAAATTGTCATATGGGTCAAATGAAACAGCTTTTAAATTTGCAGTGATAAAATTTAATCCCATCCTCTAGATACAAGAGTGAAAGCATGCAAAACAATTAAAAAATGTACCCCAGGTTTAGATTAGTTATTTAGTTATTGAGACCTGATAGCGGGAGCAAAAGATAAAATATATGAAAAATTTATTATTCTATTTTTATTGTATACAGAATCGAGCAAAAATAAATGGTTAGAAACACAAAAATACATAACAGATTAGTATAAAATAATTTTATAGATAATCAAAATTTATTAAAATACAATAGGGATTTAGCATTAGTAGAAATGCATAAAAAGTATTTCCTTATAAAATCAATCTGAAGTATAGCCCTATTTATTAAAACAAAATGACTATTAGGAACGAAGTAATCCTTTTACAATTATCATCTAAGATACAGTAGAAATAATTGGAGTTAGTACTAACATACTAACAATAGTTGTAAAGGCTGAGATAGATTCCAAAGCATTTATTATTATAGCAAACAGAATCTCATTGGTTAAATTAATAAATTTTTTTTATTATAAAAATTATGAGATTTCATTTCGATTAACATAACCTTTGAGGAGCCGTATGACGCTAAAGTTTCATGTACGGTTTTGAAATAGAGATATTAACAATAATGTTAAATCGACTATAATTATCTAATAGTTTAAGTACCGTTGATATCGTCGAAGCACAGTCAAAATATGGTTTGTGGGGATGGAATTTATGGCGTCAACCTATTGGTTTTTTGGCTTTTTTTATTGCCTCCCTAGCAGAATGTGAAAGATTACCTTTTGATTTACCAGAAGCAGAAGAAGAATTAGTTGCAGGTTATCAAACAGAATATTCAGGTATAAAATTTGGATTATTTTATGTTGCTTCTTATTTAAATCTATTAGTTTCTTCATTATTTATAACAATTCTTTATTTAGGTGGATGGCATTTTTCTATCCCATTTATATCAAATTCTAATTATTTAGAATGGAATTTTGATATTGGAACTAGTCAGATTATTAACGTAATAATAGGAATTACTATTGTATTAATCAAAGCTTATTTATTCTTATTTGTTTCTATTACGACGAGATGGACATTACCTAGAGTAAGAATGGATCAATTATTAGATCTAGGGTGGAAATTCCTTTTACCTATTGCACTAGGTAATTTATTATTAACAGCTTCTTTTCAAGTTCTTTTATTATAAATATTTTACTTTATAAAATTATTTAATCTTTGAAGAAACATAAAATAAAAAAAAAAATATATATATGTTTAAAGGATATCTAATAATATGTTTACTATGTTAAATAGGCTTCAAAACTATAGTGAACAAGCAATACAAGCAGCACGGTATATTGGTCAAGGTTTTATAGTAACTTTAGACCATATGAATCGTTTACCAATAACTATTCAATATCCTTATGAAAAATTAATTCCATCTGAACGTTTTCGTGGACGTATTCATTTCGAGTTTGATAAGTGTATTGCCTGCGAAGTATGTGTTCGTGTATGTCCAATCAATTTACCTGTTGTTGATTGGGAATTAAAAAAAGAGGTAAAGAAAAAACAATTAAAAAATTATAGTATTGATTTTGGAGTTTGTATATTTTGTGGAAATTGTGTTGAATATTGTCCTACAAATTGCTTATCCATGACTGAAGAATATGAGCTTTCAATTTATGACCGTCATGATTTAAATTATGATCAAATTGCTTTAGGACGATTACCTATTTCCGTAATAGAAGATTCAACAATTCAAACTATTTCAAATTTAAATTATTTATTTGAAGGAAATACAGAAGGTTATTTAAATTTAAAAAATATTACAAATTTTTTGGATTAAATTAAAAAAAAAACTTTATATGTAAATATATTTATATATATATTATTTTTTTAGTTAGTAAATCAGAACAATAGAAAAAGGATTTAAATTTATTGTGAATATAATTGAATTATCTGAGCCACTCCATAAAACTATTTTTTTTCTTTTAGAAATAGGTGTAATATTCGGAAGTTTAGGAGTAGTACTACTTAATAATATAGTCTATTCAGCGTTTTTTTCAGGACTAGTTTTCTTTTGTATATCCCTCTTATATTTCGCATTAAATGCTGATTTTGTAGCTGCCGCACAAATCCTAATCTATGTAGGGGCTATAAATGTTTTAATTGTATTTGCTGTAATGTTAATTAATAAACCACATTCTTTAAAAATTTGGCCCTCTTGGACTGTAGGCGATAAATTTACCTTTTTAATTTGTTTGAGTCTGTTCTCATTATTAGTTATTGTAATTTCGAATACACCATGGTTTAATATTACTTTAATTACAGAATCCAAAAATTTATTAGAAATTGATTTTACAAAAAATGTTCAACGTATTGGCTATCTCTTATTGACCCAATTTTTATTGCCATTTGAACTTCTTTCTATAGTTCTTCTGGTTGCTTTAATAGGCGCAATTCTTATAGCTCGTCGAGAAATTTTGATTAAAACAAAGGAGAACAAAAAATTACAAATAGAAAAAAATTCTAAAGTTTTTTGATATTTTTTTAGTTCATAAGGAGCTTCTTTAATGCTTGAACATGTACCTAATTTAGGTGCTTATTTATTCTGTATCGGTATTTTTGGATTAATAACAAGTCGTAATATGGTCCGAGCACTTATGTGTCTAGAATCAATTTTCAATGCTGTTAATATAAATCTTATTACTTTTTCTAATTCTTTTGATACTCAAGAAACAAAAGGTGAAATTTTTGTTATGTTTATTATAGCTATTGCAGCCGCTGAAGCAGCTATTGGATTAGCTATTGTTTTAGCCATTTATCGTAATAAAAATTCAACTCGTATTGATCAATTTAATTTATTAAAATGGTAATTAACTTACTTAGTTATTAAAAAATGGCTACATTTTTTTAACTAATATTAATTTTTTTTTTGATAAAAAAAAAAAAATTAATATAATAATATTATATTATAACTTTACTAAATTTAAGGCTTTTAACAATATATTGGAGTTTAGAAAATTAATGGCACATTCAGTAAAAATTTATGATACATGTATTGGTTGTACCCAATGTGTAAGAGCGTGTCCTACAGATGTATCAGAAATGGTACCTTGGGATGGATGTAAAGCTAATCAAATTGCTTCTGCTCCTAGAACAGAAGATTGTGTTGGTTGTAAACGATGTGAATCTGCTTGTCCAACAGATTTTTTAAGTGTACGCGTTTATTTAGGAGCTGAAACTACTCGAAGCATGGGTCTATCATATTAAGCAAAAAAATAAAAAAAAATTAAATCTTTTTTTACCCATACTCAAATTTTTGAGTATGGGTTTTTTCTATTTAAAGTTTCTTTATTTTTATCATGAGCAATTTCCCCTGGCTAACTATACTTGTTCTTCTACCTGTATCTGCAGGTCTTGTAATTCCATTATTTTCCATCAAAGGAAATAATATTATTCGATGGTACACCTTAGGTGTTTGTTTAGTAGAATTTCTTTTAATCACTTATGTATTTTGTTATCATTTCAAATCTGATAATCCATTTATTCAATTAAAAGAAGATTATAGTTGGATCAATTTCCTTGATTTTCATTGGAGATTAGGAATTGATGGTCTTTCAATTGGACTTATTTTATTAACAGGTTTTATTACTACTTTAGCCACTTCAGCTGCTTGGCCTATTACCCGAAATCCACGATTATTTTATTTTCTAATGCTCGCAATGTATAGTGGTCAAGTAGGATTATTTGCTTCTCGAGATATCTTACTCTTCTTTTTCATGTGGGAATTAGAATTAATTCCAGTTTATTTACTTTTATGTATATGGGGAGGAAAAAGACGATTATATGCTGCTACAAAATTTATTTTATATACAGCTGGTGGTTCCATTTTCATTTTAATGGGAGCTTTAAGTATGGGATTTTATGGTACTAATCAATTAACATTGGATTTACAAAATTTATCTAATAAATCATATCCTATAGAATTAGAAATAATATTGTATTTAGGATTTTTTATTGCCTATGCTGTTAAATTACCAATATTTCCTTTGCATACTTGGTTACCAGATACTCATGGAGAAGCACATTATAGCACATGTATGCTTTTAGCCGGAATACTTTTAAAAATGGGAGGATATGGAATAATTCGAATTAATATGGAATTATTACCTCATGCTCATTCCATTTTTGCACCGTGGATCATAATAATAGGAGCAATTCAAATTGTTTATGCAGCACTTACTTCTTTTAGTCAACGTAATTTAAAACGAAGAATTGCTTATTCTTCAATTTCACATATGGGTTTTGTACTTATTGGTATTGGGTCCATGACAGATTTAGGTCTTAATGGAGCTATTTTACAAATGATTTCTCACGGATTAATTGGTGCTGCACTTTTTTTCTTAGCTGGAATAAGTTATGATAGAACACGGACTCTTTTTCTTGAGCAAATGGGAGGAACAGCTATTTATATGCCCAAAATATTTACTATGTTTAGTAGTTTTTCAATGGCATCATTAGCATTACCTGGAATGAGTGGTTTTTTAGCAGAGTTTTTAATTTTTTTAGGGATAATTATTAGTCACAAATATTCTTTTAGTTTCAAAATACTTATTACAATAATAGAAGCCATTGGAATAATATTAACTCCTATTTATTTATTATCTATGCTACGTCAAATGTTTTATGGATATAAGTTTTCTAAATTTTTTATTTTTTCTAATATAGATGCAGGACCACGCGAAATTTTCATTTTAATTTGTCTAATTTTTCCCGTTATAGGTATTGGTATTTATCCCAACTCAGTTTTATCTTTATGGAACAGTAAAGTAAATTTTCTTTTATCTAAATCCATTTTTTGAATTTAGATAAAAAAATAATATTTAATCTCAAATTTATTGTAATAATTTTTTTTTATTAATGAAATTTATTTCAAATAGTTAAACGATATAAAAATATTTTTTCATTTAACTATTTGAAGTTAATTTAATTTTTTAACTTTTAATAAATTATTTAAATACCGCCACTCGGACTCGAACCGAGATGCGTTAGCACTGCTTCCTAAGAGCAGCGTGTCTACCAATTTCACCATGGCGGCTTATTAAAAAATAATATAACATAATTTATATTAAAAGGTCAATCTTTTTTATAAAATAAAACAATATCTGAATTATTTTAAACTAAATTGAAAACAAAATTAATGGAGCATAGCGTAGTTTGGTAACGTACCATCTTGGGGTGATCGAGATCGTGGGTCCAAATCCCGCTGCTCAAATAAAAAATTACAAAATTTGTAAATTTTTTATTTTAATATTCAAAATAGTTTCATTTATTTTTAACTAAATGAAACTATTTATTTTTTATTAATATGTTTTTATTAAATGTTTTTAGTTCTTTCATGAAAAAAGAAAAAATTTAATTTTATGTTAAATTTGTTACTTTTCTAAAAAAAAATTATTACAAGTTTTGTCTTGAAGTATATACTTTTGTACTTATATCATTAATCTTTATTTATTAAAAATTTTATAGGATATTATTGAGAGGGTTTAGAATTTGTTTCATTCGTTGTGTAATAAAAACTTTTTGAACGACCTGTTAAAATAGATTGAGCTAATGAAAAAGCCTTTAATCTAGCTTGATTCGCTTTTTCTTTCCATATAGTTTCACGAATTTTTTTTTTCGACTTAGAAGTACGTTTTTTTGGAACTGCCATAAATTAAGAACTCCTTTTTTTATTTATATTTCACTTTTCATTCTCAAATTTTTTTTATATGTATTTATTCATACAATTCTTTTCCGTCTAAACAAATAGAATCTACGACAAATCGAACTGAAATTTGTCTATGTCCAAATTTACGTCGTGTCTTTTTTTTCGAATTCATCTTATAAACAGTAATTTTATTTTCAAGATGTGAATGTAAAATCCTTCCTTTTACTATTGCATTTTTTAACCAAGGTTGTCCAATACTAATAGTAGTTTCATCACGAACCATTAATACTCGATAAATTAATATTTTGGTATTAGAACTTAAATTTTTCGGTTTTAATGGAGCAAAATGACGAATATCATAAAATCTTCCTGGTTCTACTCGGAGCTGTTCACCTCCGGTTTCAATGATTGCATACATATTCATTATGAGATTTATTGTAAATAAGTAAATGAAAAAAAAATTATTATAAATTGAAAAAAGACAAATTAATTAAATTTAATAAATAAAATAAAATAATTAATTTTAATTATTTTAATTTTTCTAAAACGTTTATAAAAGATATTTTTAATATTATTAAAAATATATATCTCTTAGTTTAGAAACTATATATAATATCTTATTACTTTAATAATAATAAATAATTTTTTTTTATTTATTTTGTTTAATAATTTATTTTTTCTTTCTTAATTTGTAAAGTAATTCTAATTAATATTTTTGATAGGTAGGATAAAAATCCTAAACTTTTTCTTTGTTTTTAAGTCTATTTTTTTTCTTAATCTAGTTAATTATAAACTAGAAATTAAAAAAAAATAAGATTTTTTATTATATAAAAAATTTATTTATGGAATTTATATATCAATTTGTTTGGATTATACCTTTTCTTCCATTTTCGATTTCTATTTTAATAGGAGCAAATTTATTTATTTTTCCAAAATCAACGAGAAGTCTTCGTTATATATGGGCCATTCTTAGTATATTAGTATTATTTATAGTTATGATCTTTTCTTTTATTATTCTATGGCAACAATTTATTAATAATACTATTCATCAATATTTATGGTCTTGGATTTTTGATAAACAGATCGATTTTAAAATAGGGTTTTTAATTGATCCACCTACTTCTATTATGTTAGTTTTAATTACTACTGTAGGATTTATTGTTATGATTTATAGTGACAGTTACATGTCCCATGATCAAGGATATGTAAGATTTTTTGCATACTTAAGTTTATTTACGGCTTCAATGTTAGGTTTAGTACTCAGTCCCAATTTAATTCAAATTTATATTTTTTGGGAATTAGTCGGAATGTGTTCTTATTTATCAATAGGTTTCTGGTTTACGAGACCTAGTGCAGCTAATGCTTGTCAAAAAGCTTTTATAACAAACCGTATAGGAGATTTTGGATTATTATTAGGTATTTTGGGTTTTTATTGGATAACTGGCACTTTCGAATTCGAAACTTTATTTAAACGATTTAATGAATTACTGATTAACAATGAAATTAATTTATATTTTGCTAGTTTATGTGCTCTTCTTTTATTCCTAGGGTCAATTGCAAAATCTGCTCAATTTCCACTACATGTATGGTTACCAGATGCCATGGAAGGACCAACTCCAATTTCTGCTTTGATACATGCTGCAACTATGGTAGCTGCTGGTATTTTCTTAATAGCTCGATTATTTCCTCTATTCCAAGCTCCACCTTATATAATGAATATTATTTCTTGGATTGGAGCAATAACCGCTTTATTAGGAGCTACTATAGCTCTTGCTCAGAAAGATCTTAAAAAAGGTTTAGCTTATTCTACAATGTCTCAATTAGGTTACATGATGCTAGCTTTAGGTATAGGTTCATATCAAGCTGGTTTATTTCATTTAATTACACATGCTTATTCAAAAGCGTTATTATTTCTTGGATCCGGATCAGTCATTCATTCTATGGAATCAATTGTTGGGTATTCTCCT